ATAGGAGTAAATCCGTATTTATTTTAATATCTGTGTCTGTTCGAATCTCATTAACAAACGATCAAGTTACATATCATATAGAAATATGTTATGGAGCCGATATATTTTCTTTGAATCTCATTTTATTTAGGTATTTCGTGTTTGGTTCTAAGTAAAAATTGGAAATCTACAGAACAATTGAGGCAGGGGTGATTTCCCCTATCACCCTTTTATTCACTTTATGATAAGAGTCGATTATTGTGAAATATTACTTAATCCCATGTTAAACAAAATCTATAAATATATATCATCTAAAATATATAAAATGAGGAAATATTTCGCTTATATGGTATGTATCGTTCTATTTCAATGACAATAATTTTTCGGTTTTTGTGAAAAAGATTTTTGATACCTTAAATTATTTAAATTCTATATTATAGAATAGAATATCTATAACAGTGACAACTCTTCAGTCTATCTGATAGATACGAAAAACCCTCCTTATTTTTTTGATTTTCGTAATTTGATTTTCGTAATCAGATGAAAAGAATAAAGATTCAAATCTGAACTTAGATCATTTTTTTATCCATCTCATGAAAAAAAAATTGGATTTCGTTTTTCTTTTATCTATTTAAAAGTGATGAGTCAATTCAAAAAGAATTATCTTCCTATGAAGATCAAACGTCATGCTTATTGTCCAATTTTCTTCAAATTAAATAATGATGTCTAAATAGGAAACTTTTTTCAATTTCAATTAGAACTATTTTTATTAAATATTTTTAATGATTGCTTGTAAGTGGAATCTTTATTTGGTACTCAAAAAGTAGGAAATCGTTTAATCTATCCTGTTGAGTCACTTGAAGATGCAGATTAAAAGAGTTATTCGTTTATATATTTCGATTTATTGCTATTATCTATATTATCTATATATTATTTATGTATGTGAAAGATGCTGTCTTGCTAAGACTTTTTCAGAAAAATCGTTTCATATCATATTATCATATATAGAAGAAAAAGCCTAGATTACGATGTCTATGTACAACTGAACCAATGACTATTCATGATTCCATAATTGAATCAATTCCATACCGGTTCCAAATTAGAGGAATATTATGTTAAAACTTCGTTTGAAACGATGTGGTAGAAAGCAACGTGCGACTTGAAGGACACGATCCGTTGTGGATTTTTCCATCCACCATTTTCGATTTATCTAAGGATGAGAGTGCTCTTGGCTCGACATTGTTTGTTCTGTTACACTCTATTTTTTGTTGGGTTGTAAATAGTCCACGATGAAGCTCGAGTAGAAAGGATTAATTCATTTCTCGGGGGCAAGGATCTAGGGTTAATGCCAATTAATCGGAACAACTTCGTAAACGTATCTTCCATATATAGAAATCGAAAGGATCCAATTCGAGCAAGTTTCCAATTCAAAAGCAAGACTTGTTAGAATTTAGCAAACTTTTTCGATTCAAAGTGTATCACACGTGAATCAACTGTCCGTAGGATTCTTTGATAGAAAGAAATCAAAAAAAGGGGTATGTTGCTGCCACTTTGAAAGGATTAAGAAGCACCGAAGTAATGTCTAAACCCAATGATTTAAAATAAGGATAAAGGATCTAAGAACAAGGAAAGACCTTTTTAATTGTCTCGATAGTCTCACTAATTGGATCAGACTAAAGAATCCAAATAGAATTTGAAACGAGACAAAAGACAAACAAAACAAAAGGGGTTAAAGACCACTCAATAAATGAAAGTGACTAAAGATTTTTCCTTTGAGCTATTTGAGAGTTATCCAACTTGAGTTATGAGTACGAATGGTTTCTTTTTCATTTTCAGGAAGGAAAAAAGACTGAAATCAGAGTCTAATTGATTTTCTAGGCCCATTTGTCATTTAATTTATTAGAATTGCATACATAGACAAAACTTCGAAGCAAATCATTTTTCTCGAGCCGTACGAGGAGAAAACTTCCTATACGGTTCTAGGGGGGGTGTTGGTCATCTACATTTATCCCAATGAGCCGTCTATCGAATCGTTGCAATTGATGTTCGATGCCGAAGAGAAGGAAAAGATCTTAGAAAAGTGGGGTTTTATGATCCAATGAAGAATCAAACTTATTTAAACGTTCCTCTTATTCTATATTTCCTTGAAAAAGGTGCTCAACCCACAGGAACTGTTCAGAATCTTTTAAAGAAAGCGGAAGTTTTTAAGTAACTTCCGTCTAATCAAACGAAATTCAATTAAAGAAAGACTAAGGGGGGGGTAGCAACTTATATATAACTTTGTATAATTTTGCTCGACTTGTTTTTTGATTTCCCCCCCCCTACTGCTGTAATTGTTTCCGTTGAATCCGATATCTAGAACGACAAAACCTTAGTTTATTGATTTTCTAAATAGCAAATTCGGACATTTCCTTCAATTGTGTGGTTTTCATTGGAACTCGACTAACCAACAAGGAATCCACTTTGCTTATTCCACTTAGATTCATGAAATACATTATGAACTAAAAAATCCGAGATTTTT